ACGACGAAAATTTCTCTTTTGACTGCCCCGATCCCGATGAGCCGAAACCAAAGCTCTGATTTTCTGTTGAGTAATAGTTCGAGTAAGTCTTGAATGGGCCCCTCGAAAGCTTGATGCAAATAAACGAATTTTTGTTCTACGGCTACGAGCTATATATCCCCGTCTAATTCTAGTCATTGAATAGGTGAAACTTTCACGAATAACTAATTTATTTATTTTCTTTCAGTTATTCTTTTCCCCTTTCCTAATCTATTAATAACAAAACGGATTTTTCCAATGTATAAAATAAAAATTCCAATGGCTTTGGCTACTATAACCTTCCTGACCGCGATTTTTTCTTTTTTTTTTTTAGGCATTTCAATGCGAAATAAGAAATTAGATTCTGTTATAGGTGTCAAAAAAAATAGAAAATATAAATGGATAAAGAAATAGCGGGTTCCTTCGTTTCTATGGTGACTTCTTAAACGGTGAGGTCTTCTCTATACACCGGAGCCTTTACTTGACTTGATTTAATCAACGCTATTGGTAACTTGTATAGTTCACCCTTTTTGGCTCTACCCATGAATTATCCAGTAATAGGCCTTTCACAATGAGATCCACCTATACAGTAACGGTATTTAATTCTGAAAGTTAGCTGGATAGCTGACCCTCTTAGTCCGTTCTTGCCAGAGTAAGAGCTTAATCTTTATGCCTTTAAAATTTAAATTAAATAAAATAAGATTTCCTCCGCTTAATGGATAACCATTTGCTACCAATGGAGAATTGCTTCTCATCTTAAATTGAGGTGATTGGATTTGCACCAACGGAAACCATAAAATTTATACACAATGTAGGAATATGATAACTTTGATTATTTTTATATAGTGAATGGAACCCCTTCTTATATTCTATCCTATTCATCGGTACTGATCATTGATACTGGAAAGTTTTTTTCTTGCTTTTGTACCAGCTCATGATATGATCTAAACGAGTCGCACATACACCCGAGTACATGTTCCTCGACGTTGAGGACATCCCCGAAGAGCGGGGGATTTCGTGACATTTCTGATGGGCTGTCTTGTATTTCTAATAAGTTGTTTAATAGTTGGCATGCTGAATTGTATACATAATGGGCTGGTTTAGATTGATCCTAACCGGATAATTATGAATTACTTCCATTTAATAGAATAGTAAACTCATAGATAAAATCTCAAATCACGGATTTGTGTGAAATCCGTCTTATTTTCATTCAACCGCTACAAGATCAACAATTCCATAAGCTTGTGCTTCTGTTGCTGACATAAAAACATCTCTTTCCATGTCTTCGGATACAACCCATAAGGGTTTGCCTGTTCTTTGTACATAAACCCTTGTGAGGATTTCACGCAGTTTCAGCAATTCTTCCGCTTCCAGGATAAATTCTCCCGTTTGTGCCTCATAAAACGAACTAGCAGGTTGATGGATCATTACCCTGATGATATAACATAATAAAAAGTTCCTCTATCTCGCATGATGAAGCGAAGAGAAAAGAAAGATAAAGACTAATAGGAAAAAGATAGAATTGAACAACCGTACGGGCATCTTTGGTGCATTGCATATGCATACGGCTTTACAATAAATTTGACCTTTACCTTCCATTCAAGAAAGAAAGAGAAAAGTAAAATATACCAGACCCAGATGGGTTAAATGATCAAATTGCCACCCTTCCTTTTGGAATAGTTAAAAATACTATGATGGCTCCGTTGCCTTATATATTCATTTTTATTGTTTTTTGTGTTTTTTGTCTGTGATTCAGCAATCCCAAAGTTTCTTTTTGAGCCAATCAAAGAAAAAATATTTTTTTTTTCGTACTCCTTGCATAACATAAATATTGTTAAGAGCCTTCCGGGGTGAACAAAAAAGGTTTGTGACGCTGAGCTGGACTCCCGAAAAATAAGAGAAAATCGGAAATACCCTTTCTCCCATACTACTCTCTCGATACATAATCTAATGTTTAGAAAAAAAAATGCAAAATTTTATCATATCGAATTCGAAGTGCCATGCTATTATTACTTAATATAGATTCATATTTCATAGGGCGAAGGCATAGTCTTCTTTTTTCTCTTAAATAAAAACCTCATTGGCGCCAAGCGTGAGGGAATGCTAGACGTTTGGTAATTTCTCCCCCGACCAGGATAAAAGATCCCATTGAAGCGGCTAACCCCATGCATACTGTATGGACATCTGGTCGTACAAATTGCATAGTATCATAAATTGCTACTCCAGGTATTACCCATCCGCCGGGAGAGTTTATAAACAAATACAGATCTTTGTTATCATCTTCAATACTGAGATATATCATAAGACCAATAAGTTGATTTGAGATCTCGCTATCAACTGCTTGTCCTAAAAAAAGTAATCTTTCTCGATAAAGTCGGTTGATTAGGGTCCAATTGTAGCCCCTAGGAACCGTACACGCATCTTTTGATGCATACGGTTCAAAAAAAATTGCGAAAACAAAAAAAAAAGAATCAATGTATGGATTCCAGTCCTCTTTCTTTTAGGTTCTTTCTGACTTCTAACGAAAGGGTTTTGTCTTCTTCAATAAAGACGGGTTTTTACTCTAATAAAAATGAAATTAATAAAATAACTAATAAAAAATCACTAAACTTATTGAATTAACTTCTCATTGATGTATTGTTTCATCGAGATTCAATCCAAATCACGATGGTATTTTCTTGTTCCTGAGTGGGTCTCTTTCATCTTTTTAGGTTTATGCTCTACTCCGGGTAAAGATTCACCCGATTTTTATTTGCACATATAGGACAAACACTCCCGCATTACCATTTCTTTTTGTTATGACTTTCTACTTTTTTCAATTTACTTCTATCGAGTTTGTTCATTACCAGTTTAAGATCAACGCGATTAACAAATAGGAATCATTTCTGATAGAACGAATAATCATAGATATATTACCAATTCAGTTGGGTTTTTCTAAACGGAGCCTGGATACTTCATTTTTTATTTTTTTAGTCCAACCAAGACAACCATAAATTATTCTAATTGATAATAGTAATATGAATCCCCCAAAAACGGATCTAATTGTACTTCACGCTCCAAACTTTTGATGATTCAATGAATCTTTCTTGGGCGAAACAGGGGATATCTCGATTGTGGGAGAGAACGGGGAAATCCCATATGACCCAATATATCTGACAAGTCGCACTATACGTCAACCCAAGATGCATCTTCCTCTCCAGGACTTCGGAAAGGTACTTTTGGAACACCAATAGGCATTAATTGAAAGAAAAAAGAACTAAGTACTCTATTTTACTTTGATGGGGAAACGTAACAATATGATTTTTTTGTCTTTATAATATTGGCTTTTCTCGTATGTATTTTATCCATAGATTAGAAAAAGTCATAAAGAAAAACAGAACGAATAAAGTCAAATTATTACGAATAGGACAACGAATAAGTATGTACGCATTCGCTCATAGAAAATGGTATTAGCCCCCATTGCGTATTGGTACTTATCGAGTATAGAATAAATCTGCTTCTCTTTGTTCCTACGAACAGAATTGTTCCATTATTTTATTACCAACAGACTAGAACAAATAGTAACCCCTGCTCTGAAATAATTGACCGAACAGGGGAGGTCCATAGGATAGTCATAGTAGAGTCTTTTCCAATGCAATAAAGTTACGTAGTGTCTATTTATCTTTGATAAAGGGGTATTTCCATGGGTTTGCCTTGGTATCGTGTTCATACCGTTGTATTGAATGATCCCGGCCGGTTGCTTTCTGTTCATATAATGCATACAGCTCTGGTTGCTGGTTGGGCCGGTTCGATGGCTCTGTATGAATTAGCAGTTTTTGATCCTTCTGACCCTGTTCTTGATCCAATGTGGAGACAGGGCATGTTCGTTATACCCTTCATGACTCGTTTAGGAATAACCAATTCATGGGGCGGTTGGAGTATCACAGGAGGGACTGTAACGAATCCGGGTATTTGGAGTTACGAAGGTGTAGCTGGGGCACATATTGTGTTTTCTGGTTTATGCTTTTTGGCAGCTATCTGGCATTGGGTATATTGGGATCTAGAAATTTTTTGTGATGAACGTACAGGAAAACCTTCTTTGGATTTGCCTAAGATCTTTGGAATTCATTTATTTCTTTCAGGAGTGGCTTGCTTTGGTTTTGGTGCATTTCATGTAACAGGCTTGTATGGTCCTGGAATATGGGTGTCCGATCCTTATGGACTAACAGGAAAAGTACAACCTGTAAATCCAGCGTGGGGTGTGGAAGGTTTTGATCCTTTTGTTCCGGGAGGAATAGCCTCTCATCATATTGCAGCAGGGACGTTGGGTATATTAGCGGGTCTATTCCATCTTAGTGTCCGCCCACCACAACGTCTATACAAAGGATTGCGTATGGGAAATATTGAAACCGTCCTTTCCAGTAGTATCGCTGCTGTCTTTTTTGCAGCTTTTGTTGTTGCCGGAACTATGTGGTATGGTTCAGCAACTACTCCGATTGAATTATTTGGTCCCACTCGTTATCAATGGGATCAGGGATACTTCCAGCAAGAGATATATCGAAGAGTTAGTGCCGGGCTAGCAGAAAATCAAAGTTTATCAGAAGTCTGGTCTAAAATTCCTGAAAAATTAGCTTTTTATGATTACATCGGAAATAATCCGGCGAAAGGGGGATTATTCAGGGCGGGTTCGATGGATAACGGGGATGGAATAGCAGTTGGATGGTTAGGACACCCCATCTTTAGAGATAAAGAAGGACGTGAACTTTTTGTACGTCGTATGCCTACCTTTTTTGAAACATTTCCAGTCGTTTTAGTAGACGGCGACGGAATTGTTAGAGCGGATGTTCCTTTTCGAAGGGCAGAATCGAAGTATAGTGTTGAACAAGTAGGTGTAACTGTTGAGTTCTACGGCGGCGAACTCAACGGAGTGAGTTATAGTGATCCTGCTACTGTGAAAAAATATGCTAGACGTGCTCAATTGGGTGAAATTTTTGAATTAGATC